ATTTCATCATAAATGCGAAATATTTATCTTAGAAAAATGACAAATAAAAAAGAAAAGTGCGGGAGAGATAAAAAGATGCAGGGTCGTTTGTCTGTTTGGCTAGTCAAACACGGGCTAGTTCATAGATCTTTGGGCTTCGATTACCAAGGAATAGAGACTTTACAAATAAAGCCTGAGGATTGGCATTCCATTGCTGTTATTTTATATGTATATGGTTACAATTATCTACGTTCCCAATGTGCCTATGATGTAGCACCAGGCGGACTGTTAGCCAGTGTGTATCATCTTACGAGAATAGAGTATGGTGTAGATCAACCGGAAGAGGTATGTATAAAAGTATTTGCTCCAAGGAGTAACCCTAGAATTCCGTCTGTTTTCTGGGTTTGGAAAAGTTCGGATTTTCAAGAACGAGAATCTTATGACATGTTGGGAATCTCTTATGAAAATCATCCACGGCTGAAACGTATCTTAATGCCCGAAAGTTGGATAGGGTGGCCTTTACGTAAGGATTACATTGCCCCCAATTTTTATGAAATACAAGACGCTCATTGAATGATAAGAAACTAATTACAACTTCGAATATTCAAGGAATATTTGTACATTTTCTTCTAGCTCAAACAGAGGAATTGAGGTTTCATTCGTATTCTTATGGATAGGCTAATAAATAAAAAGAAATAAAAGACAATACATCATTGAGATTCTCGATTTTTGAAGAGACTTTTTTATTTATTTTATTTCGGACGAGCCGAGACAATAGGATGAACAACAAGGGTTCTGTACCGTGAACTTTGTATCGCGCACATCACTTAGATGAACTCTAGAGAGTCGCATAGAAGGGAATGAAGAAATGGAATATGAAAGAGAATACAAAGAAATAAATGAAAGGGGATCGGCTTCTATTTGTACTGTAGCTGAGATGAGTCTTGGTTATTTCTATCCTTGAACTCCTCTAGACCCGTCTTTTTGTTGGGCCTTTCAACCAACTATTTTAATCTTTTAATTAAATATGTATGAAGTATTACCATTCTTTTTGAATGTGAGAAGCCGCAGTGTGAACAAATAAAAAAGAAGAGGAAAGATAAGCAAATTTTGTCTTTTACTACATTATAATAGACACATTAGAATAGACTCTTTGCTCATTTTAAAAAGAGAAAAAAATACAAAATAAAATAAATAAAGAGAGGGTTTACTCTCAGATACCTAGCTAGATAAGTATGTATTATGTCGATCCATATCAATTAATTTGTAGAGTAGATACTCATACAAATTAATCATATGCCAGGAACCAGATTTGAACTGGTGACACGAGGATTTTCAGTCCTCTGCTCTACCAACTGAGCTATCCCGACCATTACCGACGCATTATCCTCATAATACTAGATGACTTGGGTCTATGTCAATTTAAAATGAAAACAAAAAAAAAACGAAAAAGTATTAAATTAAAGGTCTCGAACAGGAATTTCTTGGATCTTCAAAAGGAAGACTTTGTAAATTTCCATATGAGTAATCATATGTATTATGAATCATTCAAATCAAATAGGTATTCCTTGCTCAAGAGATTTCTACGTATATCATATATATCACAATATATCACACTCTATCACAAGACTTGTGATAAGAGAACAAAATTCTGCTATGCTAGGATACGCTTGTAAAACGGCAAAGAATAGGATGAATGAGAAACATAAGGAACTTTGAACCACTAACAAAAAGGGTAGGATAAAATAAATAGACAGCAAACGGGCTTTTTGGGGTTGGGGATAGAGGGACTTGAACCCTCACGATTTTTAAAGTCGACGGATTTTCCTCTTACTATAAATTTCATTGTTGTCGGTATTGATATTGACATGTAGAACGGGACTCTATCTTTATTCTCGTCTGATTAATCAGTTTTTCAAAAGATTTATCAGACTATGGAGTGAATGATTTGATTAATGACTATTCTATTCGATTCTTTCTTCAACTTGGAATCGATTCACAACAATTCTTTTTATTTTTCATATTTTCATATAAATATAAATTGATTTTGCATATAATAGAAATAAAAAAAATACGGGTTCGGTTCGTCTTTTTTGAGATAGTTTTTCATTAGTATACCTATAAAAAAAATAGGTATATCTTGCATCCTTTCTAGAGTTTCGATATTCGATATAAGGATTCCTTTACCAACAGTCAACCCCATTTGTTAGAATAGCTTCCATTGAGTCTCTGCACCTATCCTTTCCTTTTTTTATTATTCTCGCTTGCTGAACCTTTGTTCATGTTTATTTTCGTAAAATAATAAAATAATAGGATTTGGCTCAGGATTGCCCATTTTTCATTCCAGGGTTTCTCTGAATTTGAAAGTTATCACTTAGTAGGTTTCCATACCAAGGCTCAATCCAATTAAGTCCGTAGCGTCTACCAATTTCGCCATATCCCCTTTTGTGTCTTGAGATTAGGATCTCATTAGGATGCCCCTCCTTTCCCCTTTCTCCCTCCTTTCCCCTTTCTCCCTCCT